TATGTTCTACGGTTGAAAATATCATAAAAAATCTTAAAAACGAAGAGTCTCTTAAATGTAAATCGAGAGTTGAATTTATTATAGGATCTATTTATCTTTTTTAGAAGGTGGCATGCCGCCACTCGGACTCGAACCGAGATGCTCTAGCACTGCTTCCTAAGAGCAGCGTGTCTACCAATTTCACCATAGCGGCTTGTCTTGAACTTATAATAGTCTATAAACAAAGAATCGTCGAGATCAAATTGAAGAACTAAATTCAGTGTAATATTTTTTTTCAGAAAAGTTTTAAATTACTGAAAAAACTCGTTCAAATGGGGTTCGTTATTTTAGTTTAGAGGTTCTTAGTGACTTTCATGGATTTTATGTTCTCCTAGAATTGAACGCTTGTAACTAGAAACTTCTACCTTCAACCAAGAATTAATCAAGGGAAAGGACTCAAAAAAATGCCTTTTATCAATGAACATAAAATAAATAGAAAAAATACCTTTTTGATCACTCCAAATTGACACATTTTCAGAGGGAAAATCCTCACTAAGGGTTGAGTTGACAAGAGGAAATATCTGGTGAATCTTTAAAGTAATTCCTATAAAAAAAATAAAAAGTACGAAAGTTATTGCAAAGGATTTTAAAGATTTAATCTATTAGTTTTTTATTCAACCCTTTAATTCAAATAACTTTTAACTAAAGGTCTTATCCCCACTCTTCTAAAAAAAGAGAAATTTTTTATTAATCTAACTTTGACAAATAGGTCGATGGGGAAATAAACCTCCCCATCTTGGAAATGAGAAAAAGAAAGGTAAACCTTTTACAAAGATTTGTCAACAAAATTTTGATTTTTTTGGTCAATAAAAAAGTATTAGGATTTTTAGAATAATTCAGTAACCAAAAAATTCTTATTTTTAAAACTAAAAGAATGAACTTAATTTCATTTCATATTGATTACATCAACTCAAGAGATGATGAAATTTTTCTATTTTTTTTATAGAAAATTGAAAATGGGTCGATTTTTGAGTGTATTCCGATTATTCCAAACTTTTATTACTTATTTATTTGTTTGCTGTACAAAAAAACTTTTTGAATTCCCAGTAGAAAGAGATTTTCCTAAGGAAAAAGCTTTTAAGGCTGTCCAATATCCCTTCCTTTTCCAAATATTTTTACGAATACGCTTTTTTGATGTAGAAGTACGCTTTTTTGGAACTGCCATTTAAAGGGGATTACTTATCGTTCTAACTGGATGTGAAAGACATCTATTGTTCAAAACCAATCATTTAGTCTATTTATTATCGAACTAATATTCTCTTCAGAAAAAGAAATTTCGATAGGGTAAAGATATGTGAAAATTGAATCAATAAAATTGTATTAGTATTAAATACTCAAATAAAAATAGAAAAAAGACGAAGATTTTGTTATTCTTTTTTTCAAACTTTTCTATTCCTTAAAATATCCGTAAAAAAATTTCTTTTGATTGTTATCTTTTTTTGCGATTCTTTCTCATTCAAGTCTATACCTGTTTGTATCTATAGAACCCGCTGTGCCATAAAAATCGAATTAGTTAAGTAAGCTTAAACTTAATATAATAAAAAAGAATCGAAAAACCTTTACATTTTTATTTCTGTCTATTTTCGTCATTCTAAGGCGAATTTCCATATAATTATAATAAAATACGCCACCAAAAGATTTAAGATAAGAATCAAAACTTTGCTTTTGCTTAATGAAAGAAAAAATTGCATCTCCTTTTCTATTAATTATATAACTGATCAAACTCGGGTACTTCCTCCCTTTCATATAATTTTATATAATTTGAACAATTATAACTTCTTGATTTGAATATTTTAAGGATTTAGCAAAAATTCAGAAGAATAAGTAAAGTAAAAAAACAAAAGATTCTAAAATTCTATTTAAGTTAGTTTAACTTAAAGTCCATATCTTGACTTTTATTGATCCCTTTCAAAGAGGTAAGATCCGGTGAATCGGAAACAATTAATTAATAAATTAAGAATTTAAAAAATGTTTTTATGCAACAGACATATCAATACGGGTGGATCATCCCTTTCATTCCACTTCCAATTCCTATATTAATAGGGGTCGGACTTCTTCTTTTTCCGACGGCAACAAAAAATCTTCGTCGTATGTGGTCTTTTCAGAGTGTTTTATTGTTAACTATAGTCATGATTTTTTCAATCAATCTGTCTATTCAGCAAATAAATAGCAATTCGATCTATCAATATGTATGGTCTTGGATCATTAATAATGATTTTTCTTTAGAATTCGGCTATTTGATCGATCCGCTTACTTCTATTATGTTAATATTAATAACTACCGTTGGAATTATGGTTCTTATCTATAGTGATAATTATATGGCTCATGATCAAGCATATTTGAGATTTTTTGCTTATATGGGTTTTTTCAGTACTTCCATGTTAGGATTAGTTACTAGTTCGAATTTGATACAAATTTATATTTTTTGGGAATTGGTTGGAATGTGTTCTTATTTATTAAT